AAGGGACAGTTTTTTTTTAGTTTTAAGAAAGGGAAAATTTTAGATATCAAATTTTTGTACATTTCAATTTGAATTAAGAATTCCGCGCACAAAACAAATGCAAATACTACATATACATCTGATCATATATGTATTACTATTATGTATTACAATAAACACTTGAATAAAGAAGGAGGATTAGAAATGCGAGATCTAAAAACATATCTATCTGTGGCGCCAGTAATAAGTACTCTATGGTTCGGATCCTTAGCAGGCCTATTGATAGAGATCAATCGTTTTTTCCCAGATGCGTTGACATTCCCCTTTTTTTCATTCTAGTTACTAACATGGGGGGTGAAGAAGATTAAATAAATATCTGGAATTATTACCCCTCTTTTTTTTATAATTCAAAGAAGTTAGAAAAGAGAAAGAATAAAAGTGGATTCAACCTCAGTGAAATTTTGAACTCGGGACGGAGCTTCAAGTAAATTAACTTCAATTCTCTTTCTTAATTTAATTGAGGTGGAAATCTGGTTAGGTCAACAGTATCATACAAGATGCTTAAATAAACTACTGTACTGCGATTCTAAGTATTACTTATTTTCAGTATAATTGGTTACAACACAACATTTCATAATTTGTTTCGAGTGAGCAACTTTTCTTTTTTGTTCCTGTCTTCCGCGTTTCAAATCGGAAAATAAAAGAGTTGAGTGAATAAAAAACCAAAAGGAGGTTCATGGCCAAGGGTAAAGATGTCCGAGTACGGGTTATTTTGGAATGTACTAGTTGTGTTCGAAACAATGTTAATAAGAAATCAACAGGTATTTCCAGATATATTACTCAAAAGAATCGACACAATACGTCTAGTCGATTAGAATTGAAAAAATTCTGTCCCTACTGTCATAGACATACAATTCACAGGGAGATAAAGAAATAAATGGCATCGATGACTTGCTTGTCACTTTATACTTTATAAAAAGGAAGATAAAAAATGACATATTAACATAATAGATAGATATTTTTATATTTCAATTTAATATAGTATTATATTATTATTATAATATTAGAATGTTATTATAATTATTTATATTATATATATTTAAATATTTTATTTATATATATATTGAAATATAAACAAGCAAAATTTCTTAATTCTAATTCTAAATCATTATCATTTTTGATCCGATCAAACGAAAGAAGATTTTCAAAATAAGGAATAAACAAACCATGGATAAATCCAAGCGAATTTTTCTTAAGTCCAAGCGATCTTTTCGTCGGCGTTTGCCCCCGATTGGATCGGGGGATCATATTGATTATAGGAACATGAGTTTAATTAGTCGATTTATTAGTGAACAAGGAAAAATATTATCGAGACGGGTGAATAGATTAACTTTAAAACAACAACGATTAATTACTATTGCTATAAAACAAGCTCGTATTTTATCTCCATTACCCTTTCTTACTAATGAAAAAAAATTTGAAAAAAAGAGAGTTGGTCGTTAAAACGAAAACGACAAGTCTTAGAATCCAAAAAAACTAGGCTTACGTTTCAATTGAATAAAAAGTCCAATCCGAACTCAAACTGATGTTTTGTTCGAAAAATTCCAAAATATGGATTTTGGTGGCGTAAGCCAAAAGCGAATTAGGGAAGTTGGGGAAGAAGAATCAATCTTTTTTTATTAAATGTTTTTTTTGCTTCGTTTAACTACTTGATTATATTATCATCAATCGTATTTTAATTTCTATTCTACCTTCCCGGAATTCATTCTCTAAGGCCAAGGAATTCCATGTAAAACAGTAAAACATTTCGATGGATTCCTCCTAATCGCCTTATTTTATGTTTATGATGTCATTGGAAATCATATAAAGACAATTTCTATTTAATATAGCAAGTTGCGCAAGTATTTTACGATTAAGAAGCAACTTTCTCTTGTACAGATTGTTTATTAATCTATTATAACTAAAAGATATTGTATTCTCGCGAATTACGGCATTTATACGAATGACCCACAAACGACGCACATTCCTTTTTTGCTTATCTCTATCCCGATGGGACGAAACCAAAGCTCTGATTTTTTGTTGAATAATATTTCGAGTAAGTCTTGAATGAGCCCCGCGAAAGCTTGATGCGAATAAACGGATTTTTATTCTACGCTTTCGAGCTATATATCCTCGTTTAATTCTGGTCATTGAATACCCGAAACGTTGATGACTAACTGATTGATTTCCTTTCTTTCAGTTATTCTTTTCCCCTTTTCTATAATAACAAAACGGATTTTTCCAATGTATAAAATAATAATTCCAATGGTTTTTGCTACTCTAACCTTCCCAACCACGATTTTTTCTCTAGGCATTTCACCTCGAAATAATAAACTCTATTGATACTCGGTATCAAACAAAAACATAGTAAATAAGAATGAGTAGTAAGATAAAGAAATAGTGGGTTTCATCGTTTTTATGGTTAGTTCTTAAACGGCGAGGTCTTTTCTATACACCGGAGCCCCGTCTTTCATTTAATCAATGCTATTGTTAACTTGTACAGTTGACACTTTTTGGCTCTACCCGTTATTATCCAGTAATAGGTCTCTCACACCAAGATCTAGCTATACAGTAACGGTATTTAATTATGCAGATTGGCTGATTAGCTGACCCTTTTAGTCCGTCTGTTCTTACAAGAATGGTGCCAGAACTTTTTTTGCTTTTTAATTTGAATATGATTATCCCCGCTTAACGGATAACAATTTACTGCCAATGGGGAATTTTTTCTCGTTTTGAAATCGAGAATTGAGGTGATTGAATTTGCACCAAGGGAAACCATAAATTTGATACACAATAGAAGGATAGAACTCTTTTTTAGATAAGGAAGGTTTTTTTTTCATTTTATCCTATTCATCGGTACTGATCATGGGTAGTCGAAAGTTGTTTCCTTTCGTTTGTCCCAACCCCCAATCTGAACGAGTCGCACATACACCCTAGTACACGTTCCTCGGCGTTGAGGACATCCCCCAAGAGCGGGGGATTTTGTAACATTTCTGATTGGCTGTCTTGTGTTTCTAATAAGTTGTTTAATAGTTGGCATGGTAAATCGTATGCATAATGGGTTGGTTTAGATCGATCCTAACCAGATGATTATAAATGCTTTCTATATCTATTAAATTGATAAATATTCTATTACTTATTCTCTTAATTTGAATTAAGAGAATAAGTAATAGAATTACGAATATTAAATACCCCTAAGAAAAAAATCTCAAATCATGATTTGCGTGAAATTTCTGCTACTTTAATTATGATTATGCAACTGCTACAAGATCAACAATTCCATGAGCTTGGGCTTCTGTTGCTGACATAAAAGTATCCCTTTCCATGTCTTCGGATACAATCCATAAGGGTTTACCTGTTCTTTGTGCATAAACCTTTGTGAGGATTTCGCGCAGTTTCAGTAGTTCTTCCGCTTCCAGGACAAATTCTGCTACCTGTCCCTCAGAATAAGCAGCACTAGGTTGATGGATCATTACCCTGATGATATAAGATAATCAAAGGCTACTCTATCTTGCACGATAAGATAAATGACGGGATAAAGAATAATTAACAAAAAAAGATAGAATTAAATAACCGTACAGGCATTGTTTGGGCATTGCATACGGCTCCACAAGAAACTTAACTTTTTTAGTTGATCGAAGAAGTATAGAGCCTATCAGGCCTAGATCGGTAAATGATCCAATAACCACCCTTCTCTTGAGACTTGAGAGGAAATTAGTTAATAAAAAACAAATACTATGGTGGCTCCGTTGCTTTATTTCATCGATGATTTAGCAATCCCAAAGTTTCTTTTTTTTTTCAAATAAAAAAATAATATAATCTTATTTTTTGTTCGTACTTTTTCATAACATTAAGAACCTTTATGGTGTGAAAACAAAAAAGTTTGCAACGCTGAAATAAGGCTCCGACAGATTAAGATAAAATCGGAAATACCCTTAATATCTCATACTACTCTTTCGATAAATAATCTAATGTTAAAAAAAATAAAGGAATTTCTTATATCGAATTCAAAATGCCATGCTATTATTACTTAATATATATTCATATTTTTTATGGCGAAGGCATAGTTTTGTTCTTTCAAATAAAAAACCCAATGGCGCCGAGCGTGAGGGAATGCTATACGTTTGGTGATTTTTCCTCCAACCAGGATAATAGATCCCATCGAAGCGGCTAATCCCATGCATACTGTTTGTATATCCGGTCGCACATATTGCATAGTATCATAAATAGCCATTCCGGGTATTACCCATCCGCCAGGAGAGTTTATAAACAAATATAAATCTTTGGTCTCGCTTTCTGCACTAAGATATAGCATAAGAGCGATAAGTTGATTCGAGATCGCGCTATCAACCATTTGGCCTAAAAAAAGTAATCTTTCTCGATAAAGTCGGTTGATTAGGATCAGATTCTACCCCTTAGGAACCGTACATGCATATTTTGATGCATACGGTTCAATAAAAATTTAGAAAAAAAAGATCAATGTGTAGATTCCAGCCCTGCTTTGTGTGATAGTAAGTCCTTTCTAACTTCTCTTCTAACGAAAGGGTCCTTTCTTTCATTGTTTAAGAAGGATGAGTTTTGATCCGTTTATCTATAAAATCTAAAAAAGAATTCATTAAACTTATCAAACTAACTTCTCATTGATGTATTCTTTCATCGGGATCCAATTTAATAAAAATCACGATGGCATTTTCTTGTTCCTGAATGGGCTTCTTAAATTCTCTTAGGTTTTGTGCTCTACTCCGAGTAAGGATCCGCCCCCATTTTTATTTGCACATATAGGGCAAATTTCACCAATACCGCGTCTTTTTGCTCAATTTTTTTTTTCAATTCCTTTCACGTCTTCCGTCAAATAGTTGACGCATCCGTTATATTATTTGAATTTGATTAATTATGATTAGCAGTTTTAAATTGCCTGCTCTTTATTTAAAAATTTTTAAATAGAATATGCTACTAGAATATGCTATAACTATAAGTAGTAA